GATGAGACAATAGAAGAAAGCACTACTTCCAAGAAGTCTAGCAAGAAGTTCCTTGCCTTACTAAGCTTTCAGTAAAGTAATCCCTTGTTACCGCTCCGTGGGGGAGTGATTGAAGCGATTGGGACAAGAGAGAGCAGAGTTATTTTGCCTGCTAACTCTTAGCAATACGGATCTGTAAAATTTCGCTTGCATAGATTAGGGAAGTCTGGTTTGCGAGCTTGCCTCTCTCTGCTTTTGCCTCTCTGCGCTTTGTAGGCTTTAGAGAACAAGTCCCTCTTGCGCCGGTATTCGCTGCCATCAAATCATAGTAAGTCGGCTATCTCACTGTGAAAGGCAACTCCTAGCTCTAAGAACCTCTTGAAGAGCAGAAAGCTAGAATTCAAGTGAAGGGGGCTTCAATAGCTTTGGCTGTGAAAACTCTTGGTCTTGGAGCATCAGTGTCATCAGTTCACCGGCAGGACAAATAACTACTAGGTTTGTGCAAGAAAATCTTCTTGCGTGACGGGAAAGAGAGCTGGTGTCATTGGGGAAGCCTTCGTTTAAGTTGCGGGTTTGATTCGTTCCTTGTGAGCGTTAGTGAGTGGGGAATTGTAAGCTTTGAGCTTCAACAGGTTATACTTTTACATTAGCTTAGCAAACAAAGGGCGACCAGAAAAAAAGGCTTTCCTTCCTTTTTTCCCTTTGACATATATCCCAAGTACTTCTAAATAGAACTAGTGCCAAAGGTCAGTCAATTACTTTATAAAAGAGATGCTATTGCGCCTCCTGCGTTGCCATCTTCACGAACGAGACTGAACCATTTTACATTGTCCGAGCCGGAGGAGAGTCAAGCTCTACCCGAAACAGAACCCAGGCGGTTAAGCGGCATAGCGAGCTTCGGTCATGCGGTTTTTTGTTCATGTTCCCGTATCCTCGGGCGAAAGTCCCCCGGTGGGTAGAAATTCTCGGGATCTTTCTTCTCCTGACTGGACCATCCGATCAGTGCACCTATTTGATTTGAAAAGGGTGTTTTATTTTAGGGCACCTAAGGCAGCGGTTTTGCACATGCCTACCTATATTAAAGTCAAAAGTACATGCCACCACCAACCGCACTTAGGTTCTAAATCTAAGGTGACGTTGACCAAATAAAGTTCTTCGTCGTCTGACACCGCCAACCGGGAAGTAGAGGGAATCTAAGGCAGTTCACTCACTCGCTTAGCGCTTGTACTAAGGCATCTTTCCTAAGGTAGCTTGTTTCTTTCCTACAAGTTGAACTAGTTCCTGTTTATTCAATATATTATATATATATTAATATATTACCAATATAGCTAGAAATATAAAAAAAATATCGTTTAGCGTTTCTTCATTCAACAGAATAGAAGACCAATTTCCTTGCAAATATGAAAAACTACCTGGGCATAGCTATGATTCCCATAAGGATCATACTTTCTTGGTGGGTTATACCCCTCACTCCTCTCCGAGGGGACTTCCTTCTTTACTTTTCCTCTTCATCTTACGAGTCAGAACCCCTGTGCACATAAAAATTTCTTTTCCTAAGGATGATGGCAATATCAAGGAGAATTATAAGTAGTAAGTGGAGTGAATAATGCGCGATAGCTGTTATTTAAGCAAGGCAGTTTATCGAAACGGAATTGCGTGGCTCTACAAACAAATTAGAGTTTTTCTTTGAATGCGTTCCGCTCCCTTTGGAAGCCTTTATCATAAGGAAGTTTACTCCGCGAACTATAGAAATTCTAGCCCCTTACGTGTGTAGGGGGCCGGCAGGCCGGGTGCACTACTGGGATAGTTTACTCACTCGACTGAAAGGAAAAAGCTTCCTTCGCTCCTACTGGTACTATTTCTGTGCCTTAGCTCGTAGTTGTGTTAGCTGTAGTGCTGTCATAGACTGGAACAGAGCTGCCGCACCTCCTACATCTTTGTGTGGTACACGAGTCTAGCTGACCCTGAAAGGGCATTTATTGATGTTGCTCAAATTAAAGTTTTGCTTCTCCATACAAAGCGGACGGGTTTCATGCAAGTTGCACGATTGAAATGGGCGGCTAGGAAGGAAAAAGTAATGTAGGCCAAAAATCCCGAGAAAGATAGATAACAGGAGGAATGCTTACCGATTAGTAGATTAGAAGCATAGTCCTTAGCTTTTAGAAGCTAGGCAAGTCAACTGATTGACCTAACCCTTCTCTTCTTCCCTCCGATTTCGATCTCCTCTCTTCGTCTTCTTGATAGAAAGAGTCATTACTATAACTGAAATACATTGATGATGGTGACTCCGCATTTAAGAAAGCAGCTTACGGAAGAGAGAATCGTCCGCTTTCGGTTAGTGGCGGCTGATTACCAGTGTGACCCCTCTATCTCTGAGGTGCGGTTAGGTGGATCGGGTCGGCTTGGCCTCTGTAACGAATCTAGCCACTTCTCTCAGCCTCTTCTTCTAGGACGCTCCGCGAGGGTTACCCTTACATGTCATCTTCCCCCTCAATCGGGAGCAGTCGTAACGCCGTAAGAGTATGCGTTCTTTCTTTATTCATACATTTCTTTCTAGATGCTTTGAATAGTAAGGAAGTCAGTCAACTGGAAGTAGCTTGATATAATTGTAGTCTTCGCTTGTTAAGCATATAGCTAGTCTTCTTTCTGAGCGAATGCTTACCTCAGGGCATCTCGTATAAGTCCTATGGTGATAAAGCTATTCGTGTGAAAGAAAGAAAGACGTGCATGGATGAAATTTCCATGAGGAAGAATCCACGGGGTGGCATTAAGTAGTATGTCAATTGAAGGGCTTTCTTCAGAAAGGCAGTTTTCACTGTTAATCTTATCTTTGGAAGACCCCAATACCTGTAGAAAAAGGCCCTCTCGGAAAGACCAGACCCTGAACGCAAGGGAAGTGGTTGTTCCTTTCGGAGGTAGAAATCATGCACTCTTGATGACAAGAAGTAGACAAAAAACAGTTATAAGGGTAGAAGAAGTGTGGCACCGAAGGAGCCGGAGGATGCATACCATTTCAGATTCAGTAAAAACACTAAAAAGTAGGGCACTAAAGGAACACAAAAAATGTGAGTTTCAAGAGCCGAATTAACCATTTCGGATGCAAATGACCGATCAAACAGGTGACACATGACCTCAAACATGAGGCATAGGGGCCACCTATCCGTTGCCGACTTTAAGTCAAAACAATGGCAACACGTTTGACCAATCGGGCAAGGGTGCCTCTTAAACGTACCATCGGTCGGTAATTTACGTAAGACAGCCATTAGCCAGTCATGTACTGGTTTAAGTAAGCGCTGGTTTACAAAATTTCCATGGACTGTGTTTTGGTTGATACCGTCTTCCATCCAAGTTGGCTCCCAAGGGATCCCTTGATTAAGGGGAATATATTGGTGCCAAGGCGCGTAGCGTCGAAACAGTTCTTTAAGGGAACACACCCGTGAATATGTTCGACCTACGTCGATAACTGGTTGGTAAAAATTTAAAAATGTACTCTTATCAAGCTTCTTAGCCTGTAACACTATTCGATACAGTGATAAAAAGGAGAAGTACATCCTAACAATTTCATCAGCCTTAATCGTCTCCACGTCTAATCGCCTTTCTTCGATGAAAGGGTTGAATTATACCGGAGAAGCCCACGACGAGTGAGGGATACAGGGACTGGTAAAAGAGAGGCTTTCTGATAATCACTACCATAGGCGATCATCAGGGATGATGAACACTGCTTAAGATAGAGCGCAGTGGTCAAGAATCATCCACCTTTCCTTTCCTAACCATCCGGACAACCTCACAAGCAAACAGGTGTCTGGCAATACACCGTTCCTTAGCGAGACCATCGAAGAGGCTGAGTTGTATATAAGGATACCCATTATATTCCGAGAGCTTTCTAAAAATCTCTGCCGCCGGATGGGTGACCAATCTAATCAATACATCAGTCCATTCCCTAATGATAAAGTACACTTCTGAAATACAACTTAGCTCTCGTCCTGAATCAAGCCAGGTCTTTGCTATCTTGTCTTGAATTGCATCTGTCTCAGAAATTTGATTCATTTATAAGTTTTTCCAGGATAAAGTCCACCTCCCCCTATCTACTACTTTTCTTTTGGGAGGCGAAAGGCGAAGCTTTACGAATTCTCAATACATGGAGAAATAGGAAAAAGAAAGAGAGTTGTTTCGCTTGTGTAACGAGTCCTAACTGCTAGCAGTCGACTCGTGCCTAAAGCATGAAATATCACATTTTCATTCTGCTTTTTCAGTAAGCGAATGGTCTCCGGGAGAGAGGAAAGCGGAACTTTAGATGGCAGTGGGTTTGGGTGAGGCAGCAAAGTCATCGTAGTAGTTGCTAGCCCCGTGAAGTTTCGAAAGGACTTTATTTCTTTGGTTATAGAATTAATTGATTGAGCCGATGTGACTAGGGCCAGGACGATCGGATGGCCATTCCGAAGTGATCTATTATATTAATATATAATATATGGATCTTGCCGGATAAGAATAGATCCCGAATAACTGATCTTGCATAACAACCAATTCGCCCCTTTCCCTATCCATTGGTCAAGCCGCTTCGTCCCTCCTCATACTCGTAAGTTTCGACGCAATGAGGATTTCTCTCGTTCGGAAGGGCCCCCGCTGCTTTTTAGGTCGTATGGTAGGTTGAATCTTATTAAAGCTGTTTGTCCTTCTGTTTCTTTGTCTGTCTCTGCCTCGCTCAACCATATGGGGAGGTTCTGAAAGAAAGGTGTCATCATCGAAACGAAGTGCAATTTACCAGGAATTCCGCAATCATGTTTTCACTAGGCTGGCTCTCTTCTCCTTTTTCAAGGAAATCCATCTTCCTGCGCTTTTGAATACAAAACTGGTACACATTGGATGTACAGGCTGCCATTCAAGGGTCAATGCTCGGCTTCCGCTCCAACAACTTCACGGTCAACTTCCTGCGGTTGGGACTTTTCGCTTCCTTTGAGTCGGCTTGTCCGTTCTGTAGAGGTTTGTTTTCCCAAGGCGAGCTTTACTTTACGACGAGAGCG